AAAAAATCGAAACTAAAGATAAGAATCTTTGACGAGCAGGATCAATGATAATTATTATTTCGACACAAGAAAAGAATTTTATACGTCCCTTTCTTGTGTCGAAGACTAGGAAAACTACTACTCCTTCCTAACAAAGGGTGTTCCCCTCATTTATTCTTTCTTTTCTATTCTTCGCTTTTTTTATGTTTAGTATCTAGTCAATAAACAAGTAAACACAAGACTTTGCATTCTTTTTTTTATATATAACCGAATTTCCAACAAGAATTTTGTCCTTTTCCACGAACTTGATGTTGATAAATTCACGGACCTAGAAATTCATTTCGGACAATTGAACTTTCTCAAACTGTTTCTTTTTAAGAACCAAAAAGATTTGTGCCAAAATAACAGATGCCAAGAAGAACAAAAGGCCTTGAACACGTAATGGATCTTGAAGTACTATTTCCGCATCTCCCTGACCAAATCCACCCACATTCGGATTACTTGTTAAGGGTTGATCAAGTTTGATAGATTCACTCTCTGAAACAAGAAGTTCTGGTCCTGGAGGAATAATATCAACCACTTGACGCCCGTCTGATGGATCCGCTATAGTTATTTCATATCCCCCTTTTTCCTTTCGGATAATTTTAGTTACTATACCTGCTGCTGTAGCATTATAAACCGTATTATTACTCTTGCTCCCATCCGGATAAATCTGCCCTCGCCCTCTGTTTCCACCTACATATATGGGATATTTTAAGAAGTGAGCATCCTTCTTAGTTGCAGGGTCGGGAGAAAGAATAGGAAAGGTAATTTCACTATATTTCTGACCCGGAACAGGACCTATCACAAGAATATTTTTTTTAGTAGGTCGATAACTTTGAAAAGAAAGATTTCCTATCTTTTCTTTCATCTCAGGCGAAATACGATCGGGGGGGGCTAATTCAAACCCTTCAGGTAATATCAGAACAGCCCCAACATTTAAACCACCCTTTTTCCCATTAGCCAGAACCTGTTTCACTTGCATATCATAAGGAATTCGAACAACTGCCTCAAATACAGTATCCGGAAGTACCGCTTGTGGAACCTCAATATCCACGGGCTTATTAGCTAAATGGCAATTGGCACATACAATACGCCCAGTTGCTTCTCGTGGATTTTCATAACCCTGTTGTGCAAAAATAGGATATGCATTTGAAATGTATGCCCGAGTTATTAGGTATATCACGAGGGATACGGAAATAGATCGAGTAATCTGTTCCTTTATCCAAGAAAGGGTAGTTCTAGTTTGCATGGTCCAATCATTGATCCCTAAAATTTCTACAATAAATTAGGTAGGTTGCTAATATAGTTCCCTATCCACGATTATGCTCTTTACTACACTCATTTAACTGCAATATAGGAAAATCCCCCTACCCCTAGATTGATAGAACTAGGAAGTATTATTTTGAATTCGCTTTTTCTATGTTAGATAGTAACAACCATTAAAATTTGATTAAAATTACAGTGGACCATTTTTCAGTCATTCATTGAATGATAAATCACTACAAGTGAAGGAGATATACGATTTAAATACCGGAAAATCCAATATTTGAAAATTGTATCTATAATGACTGGGAAAGTGGAAACAAGACCAGATATAATTTGATCATTATAAGCAAACCCCAAATCTTTGTACACAAAGCTAAGCAGAAGTTCCCAACCATGGGGTGAATGGAATCCAATACATAAATCGGTTAATAAAAGAATAGAAAACGCTTTGATTGTATCACTTAAGTTATATAAGAATTCCTGAACCCAAGAGTTAAAAAGAATAAGTTCTTTATTACTCAGAAGAGAATAACCACTTAGAATAACAAAATAGGTTAAATTTGTCGAGAAGTGTAAAATCGTATTCATACGATTCTCATTATCCATCTTGACCAATTGGATTGTTTCTTTTTGTATCCCTATACTCCATTTTTGAGGATGTGTCTCCGAAAAGTCCTTTATCATTTCTTCCAACAAGAAAAGTTCCTTTAATTCTATGAATTTTTCTAGAATACTCTTTTCTTGAATATGATTCAAAAAATTTTCATATTTCCTAGTATTCCACCAATGTGTAATCCAAGATTCCATACTTTTTTGAAATAAAAGAGAGATCAACCAGGGCAAAAATACTATAGATGCAAGATATAAAAGGGGAGTCCATTCTTTCTTTTTTGACATTTTTTCATCTTTGAATTTTTAATGAACCCACCCTATTCATCGATTCGATGCGATCTACTCTTTCGATCAAGCATGAGTTCTATTACAAGATATAAATCTCCCCCTTTTTGTGATTCAGTAGTTAGCCCTTGACCCTACAAAGAGTACAGAAATCGACTAAGACCGTTTCAAATTTTAATAAAGAAATACTTTTTCAACTAGTCTTAATTAGTTAAATTTGAAAGAGTTTCCCCCTTACGATGGATACCCGAACGAGCGAATTCAAATTAGCCAACCCTATTTCAAGACAACCCCCCCCGAGCGGAAGACTAGTTGGAAAAAAAATTTTGAAAAAGAAAAACGGTGTGAGGATCAAAAAAGAATGGCAAGACAGAATTCCGGTGATTGGTTACTTTTTTTTGGTACTTAATTAAGTTACTAAGTTACGCGGATTTCCATACTACGTATAAAACTTTTTTGCAGACAAAGCAGTTTTGTTGTTCTATATAAAAAATATATGTCTGATCCGGTTTGGGTACAATTAGTGCTCTTATAGTATAAAAAAGAGGATTCAAAAGAGTTTTCCTTTTGAGGAGAAAACGTTTAGTTAGTTTTTTTTTTTTCAAAAAATTTCAATTGGTACGCGCAAAAAATAGGCCAATTCAGCAGCTTTTTGTTCAATTTCGCGTGGAGTAAAATTCTCATCAGTACGAGTCAAGGGAATGTCTCCCTGACCACGTATTTCCATATAAAGAACACGGCGGGCATAAATACCCTCTTTAACTTCTATTCTTATAGACTGAATATCTTTCATAAGGAATCGGAGGAAAATGCGACGATTTTTTCCCGGAAATCCCCAACGAAAAATACACACTATTCCCCCTTTTCTATCGAATCGATCATAACCACTACCCACATTCCACACAATTGTGCACCACAAATAGGAACTAATAAAGAGACCTGCGATACCATAGAAAGACATCACGATCCCTTGTGGAAAAAAAGAGATTTGCTGATATGGAAATAAAGATATCAAATTCCGACCAAGATAACTGGAAGTTCCGACCAATAAAAATCCTAAGGAACCTAAAAAAAGGATACAGGCCCAACCGAAATTACTTATTTTTCGAGATCCTGTTATAAGTTCTATCCATATATGTTCTGATCGCCAACTCATACTAGATCCAGTTGTATTTTATTGGAAGTGAAAGAATAAACAAAATAAATTTGACTTTACTCTTTTTGTTTCCGAAAGAACTCTCATCAACTAGCCTTATTCTAATGTGAATCTTTAGGAGTCTTCGGAGGAAGAAGGCACACCTTACCTTAATATCATATTAGACTAAATAGATATCCGTGTTATGATCTAAATATAAGTCTCGAAAATAAAATCAATGAGATTTCACCATCGGATCTAAAAAATCTTGTTTTTTTGAATATGAAGAAATAAAGAAGCCATTGCCATTGCCGGAAAAACTAGGCCCACTACGGGCACAAGAATAGAGGGTAAGTTGAGAGTTGTCATAGAATGGATACCTCGATTTAATATTTGTACCTGTTATATATTGTTATAATTGTTATATAAGGTATTTTAGAATAATTCTATTTAATTTAGAATAAATTAGACTCTAATATAAGTGAATATATATATATAATAATTGAGTATAGAATTAAGTGCAAAGAGGAGAGAACTAACTAAATAGGCTTCGCTTTTTTAGCTTTCTACATGAACTATATGAATGATCCAACGGGGGTTATTAGTAAGAATGGCGATTCTCAGTAAATTATAGAAGGATGCAAGATTGCTGCTATATAGAGACAATTTTATATATATACACTTTTATTTTATATATATATATATATATACACTATATACATAAGTATAAGGAGAGGATGCAAATTTTTGCCTTCCCCGAAATTCGCGAAAGGCAAAAGTCGCACTTTTGTCTTGTGTGTTCATAGAGGCTGGCTTTCTGATTACTAATAATTAATATGACTAAAAAAGGATATTGCAAAAAATTAGGAAACTTTTGATTTTCTCTTGATTCGCTCTACAATTAGATCTTATGTCACCAAAGAAAACTTCACTTTTCGTATTTTCATCTTAATTCCAATAAACAAATTGAACCTAAGATTCTACTTGGATTCTACTTGTTTCTTTTTTTCAAGGGCAAGAGGGCGTGTAGTTGAAATAACTCACTCAGAACACCTTTTAAAGGATTACGTGGTACGATTGGGTCGAATAAACCCTTTTGGAATAAATATTCAGCCGCTTGTGAACCTTCGGGTACTGTCTTATTCAATGTCTGTTCAATTACTCGTTTACCCGCAAATGCAATGTAGGCATTGGGTTCAGCAATAATGATATCCCCCAACATACCAAAGCTCGCTGTCACCCCTCCAGTAGTTGGAGATGTAAGGATTGATACATAGAATAACTTCTTATTTAATTGATAATCATATAAAGCAGAAGATATTTTAGCCATTTGCATCAAGCTCAAACTTCCTTCTTGCATACGTGCTCCTCCGGAAGCACACACTAGAATAAGAGGGAGAAAGCTCTTGGTAGCATACTCGATCAAACGGGTGATTTTCTCGCCTACTGCGGATCCCATACTACCCCCCATAAACTGAAAATCCATAACCCCGATTGCTATTGGAATACCGTTTAGTTGACCTGTGCCTGTTTGAACAGCTTCAGTTAATCCTGTCTTTGTTTGATAAGATTCAATACGATCTTTATAGGGTTCCTCCTCCGAATGAAATTCAATGGGATCCAGAGAGACCATGTCTTCATCCATCGGATCCCAAGTACCTCTATCAATCAACAGTTCGAT